TCAGCGTCACAAACTTTTTTTGTTTTCACACCGGGAGACTCTTAACAAAATTTTTGTTATGAAAGAGCGCGAAAAACAAGATATTGAATCAAAAAGAAACTTTGGGATTGCTGAATCACAGACAACAAAATTAAATAAATATATACAGCAACGGAGCCGTCATAGTATTTTGGAAATCCTCTCAAAGGAAGGATGGCTTTTTGATCATTTACCTACATTTACCTATCTGCCCCAAGTCTGATAGATTTTCTTTCTTCAAGGGTAAGGGTCAATTTTATTGTAGAGCCGTATGCAATGCACAAATTATGCCTGTACGGTTGTTCAATTCTATCTTTTTTTATTATTCTTATTTTTCTTTTCTCTTCGCTTCATCATGCGAGATAAAGAAACCTTTTATTATGATCATCAGGGTAATGATCCATCAACCTGCTAGTGGTTTTTATGAGACACAAGTGGGAGAATTTATCTTGGAAGCGGAAGAACTGCTGAAACTGCGTGAAACCATCACAAGGGTTTATGTACAAAGAACGGGTAAACCATTATGGGTTGTATCCGAAGACATGGAAAGAGATGTTTTTATGTCAGCAACAGAAGCACAAGCTTATGGAATTATTGATCTTGTAGCAGTTGAATGAAAATAATGTAACATACATGGATTTCACGCAAATCCATGCATGAAATTTAATCTCCGAGGTTCTTAATTCTTTTAAATATAAGTAATTCATAATCAAATCATCCGGTTAGGATTAATCTAAACCAGCCCATTCATTATGTATATGATTCAACATGCCAACGATTAAACAACTTATTAGAAATACAAGACAGCCAATAAAAAATGTCACCAAATCCCCTGCGCTTCGGGGATGCCCTCAGCGCCGAGGAACATGTACTAGGGTGTATGTGCGACTCGTTTAGATCGTGAGCTGGCACAAAAAAAGAAAACTGCTTTTACAGTATCAAGGATCAGTACCGCTGAATAGGATAGAATGGAAGAAGGAATTTCATCCACTATATAAAAAATAAAATATAAAAAAATCTATCATATCTCTTCATTGTGTATGAAATTTATGGTTTTCGTTGGTGCAAATCCAATCACCTCAATTCTCCATTGATAGCAAACGGTTATCCATTAAGCGGAAGAAATCTTATTTTAAAAACAAAAAGATTAGGTCCCCACTTTGGCAAGAACGGACTAACAGGGTCAGCTACCCAGCTAACTTTCATAATTAAATACCGTTACTGTATAGGTAGATCTCATTGTGAAAGACCTATTACTTTACTGGATAATTCATGGGTAGAGCCAAAGAGTGGGAACTATACAAGTTCCCAATAACATAAAGTAAAGGCTCCGGTGTATAGAAAAGACCTCACCGTTTAAGAAGTAACCATAAAAACGATGGAACCCACTTTTATTTTTTTATTTACTCTATTTTTAGACACCTAACAGAAGACAATTTCGTATTTCGCAGTGAAATATCTAAAAAAATCGTGGTCGGGGAGGTTATAGTAGCCAAAGCCATTGGAATTTTAATTTTATACATTGGAAAAATCCGTTTTGTTATTAAAAGACTAGGAAAGGGGAAAAGAATAACTGAAAGAACGGAAATCAATTAGTTATTCATCAAAGGTTCATTTATTCAATGACTAGAATTAAACGGGGATATGTAGCTCGGAGACGTAGAACAAAAATTCGTTTATTTGCATCAAGCTTTCGAGGAGCTCATTCAAGACTTACTCGAACTATTACTCAACAGAAAATAAGAGCTTTGGTTTCGGCTCATCGGGATAGGGATAGGCAAAAGCGAAATTTTCGTCGTTTGTGGATCACTCGAATAAACGCAGTAATTCGCGAAAATAGAGTAACTTATAGTTATAGTAGATTAATACACGATCTATATAATAAACAGTTGCTTCTTAATCGTAAAATACTTGCACAAATAGCTATATTCAATAGGAATTCTCTTTACATGATTTCCAATGAGATCATAAACGAAGTAGAATCCACCGGAATAATTTAAACGGAGTTCCCCGGAGAATGAACTCCGGGAGGATAGAATAAAAATTACTATGAGTAAATATTTTAAAATATTCAAAATGAATAAACACGTTCAATAAAAAAGTTTATTCTTTTCCGATTTAGTATTTATATTACGACACGATAATTCAATCTAGATTCTCGGATCTTTCGAGCAAAAAAAATACCAATCCGAACTCAAAGGAGGGTTGGAATTATAATTTTAGTGAAGAAAGAGTAAGGCGGCTAGTTATTACTAGTTCTAAGACCAGTAGTTCTGGGGGCCGACTCGGTTCTTTCAAATTGTTTCTCATTATTGAGAAAGGGTAACAAAGATAAAATACGAGCTTGTTTTATGGCAGTAGTAATTAATCGTTGTTGTTTCAAGGTCAATCTATTCACCCGTCTAGATAATATTTTTCCTTGTTCACTAATAAACCGACTAATTAAACTCATGTTTCTATAATCAATTCGATCCCCCGATTCAATCGGGGGCAAACGCTTACGAAAAGTTCTCTTGGATTTAAGAAAAGGTCGCTTGGATTTATCCATGGTTTGTTTGTTTATTCCTTATCCAGAAAATCCTATTTTGGTTAAAATGAATTAGAATTCAGAAATAGGATTTTTTTTATATATGTTATAGTTATATATAATGTTATTTTTTCTATTTCCTTGAAAGGAGGTACTCTATTTTTTTATCTCCCCATGAATGGTATGTTTGGAACAATAGCGACAGAATTTTCTCAATTCTAATCGATTAGGCGTATTCTGTCGGTTCTTTTGAGTAATATATCTGGAAATGCCCATCGATCTCTTACTCTTATTAGCACCGTTTCGGACACAAGCGGTACATTCCAAAATTACCCTTAGTCGGACATCTTTACCCTTGGCCATGAACCTCCTTTTAATTTTTGATTTACTCAACTCTTCTATTTTCAATTTGAAACGAAGAAGAAAGGCAGGAAAAAATATAAGTTACTCACTTCAAATCTAAAAGATCAATAATCAATAAAGTAATGAAAATCGTAGAAAATGTAAATAATACAATGATTTCTAAACTCTATTTACAAATTGAAATACAGTTGTAAAATACTCTTGCCTTAGACCCACATTTCTATTCTACCCCATTCCGATATTCATGTAATTCAAACTTGAATCTGAGTCTCACAGACATTGAATCCGTTTTGATTCTTTCTCTTTCCTCCCTTATTCTAAATTCTAAAAAGGGAAAAAAGAGAAAAGAGGGGGAGATTAGTCACAAATATTTGATTGTATCTTTAATCTTTTTAATTCCTTTCCATGTCAATAACTAGAATGAAAAAAGGGGAATGTCAACGCATCCGGAAAAAAACGATTAATCTCTATCAATAAACCCGCTAAAGCTCCAAACCATAACGTGCTTAGAACTGGTGCCACGGAGAGATATGTTTTTAGATCTCGCATTCAAAACCCTCCTTCTTTTATTGTAATACATAAAAATAATGCATATATGATCAGATATGTAGTTAAGGACCTCTTCTAGTTGTACACAGAATCCCTAATTGAATTATACAATAATCTATTAAATAAATCATATTTTTCTTTTATTAAAACAGAAAAAAATACCCCCTACTTACCGAGTATTTCCTAAATAATTTATATATTATACTTTTACGGTGGGTTCTGTATTTCATATGTATACAAGTCTTTTACTATTATTTATATGTTAAATGAAACCAAAAAGACGAAATGGGCATAAATTTTATGTATATCTGTGGAGAAAATAATAATGTGGAAAACAAGACAGGAATTCTCTACAATGACACTGTAGAGAAATTGAAGGGATGTAGCGCAGCTTGGTAGCGCGTTTGTTTTGGGTACAAAATGTCACGGGTTCAAATCCTGTCATCCCTACTTATTACTGTTCAAAAGACAAAAAATACAAAAGAGCAGTAACGAGGGATCCGTTGAGATCGATTCAAAACAAAAGAGAATCCTTTTCTTTAGGGTCTTATCTAGAAAGCGCTCTTAGTTCAGTTCGGTAGAACGTGGGTCTCCAAAACCCGATGTCGTAGGTTCAAATCCTACAGAGCGTGATTTTTTTCTTTCTTAGATCGTGAAATAAATTCAGTAACTTGTACAGCAATCGGAATTTGACCTCCTGTAAACGAGGAGGTCAATTCAAAAAGGAGATGTTAATTAATCAAAGGTCCAACTGATCACCCCGCCTGTATTGTAAATATGCAGTTACGAATAATCCAGCCAAAGTAATAGGAATTAGGCCTAACACGATTCCAAATAGAGAAACTTCAATCATTTCATTTTGTTTGAAAGGAGAAAAAAATAGGTAATATCTATACCTAAATATTAATCCGAATTGGCACGAATCTCAATGACCAAGAATGGACAATTGGCGCGTTAAGTAACTAATGATTGATTTCATTTCTTTTTATGGATTTTGTTTTTCAAATATTAATTTTAAATAAGTCGTATTTTGCTCAGACCAATCAATAGAGCTGACGTTATAGTTAAAGCCGCTAGTAGAAAACCGAAATAACTGGTTATAGTAAGCATGAAGGAGCTAAATCAATTTTTTTATGCATATAGTTCTAAAGCACTTACCTAAGTTTCTATTTTTTCAAAATAGTAGGATAGGCCAAAATACCAATGGAAAGAATAATTTTCAATTGAAATGAAAGTTTTAGATTCATCTATCATTATAGACGGCACTAACAAAGAAAAAGTAACAGGCATATAAAGCGAATCTGTAACATCTATTCATCCCACGATTTCAATCAACCAATTCTATTTTTTGAAGAACTCCTGGGTAAACTAATAATAGGAACTGGGTCGTGTAACTTCATTCAAAAAAGAAACTCTTTTTTCATTATTCAATAATTTTTTTTATCATTTCTTCTATTTTTGATAAAAGAGTAACTTATCAAGCTTTCTTTTTACTTTACCTTAATTTTAACTCATTACATTAAGTATATAATTAGAGGCTCAT